AAATATGTTATATTATAACTATTTTTAACTATTTTTAGGTTCAAATATATTATATTATTCGAATAGAGTCGAAAAATACTGGTGTTTTTTGATGAAAGAAAAAAGCCCCTTATCGGATTTGAACCGATGACTTACGCCTTACCATGGCGTTACTCTACCACTGAGTTAAAGGGGCTCCTTTGGCTCAATTAATAAATCAATTGTTAATATGCATACAAGATATATCGATTCTATCGAGATATGGTATATAATTTAGTTATATAAATAGATTATATATTCCATTTCATTAATATTACATATTAATGAAATCTTCCATATATAAAAAAAAAAATAGATATTAAATCTAAATCTATTTTTATTACATATCTAGATAATATCTATCTTTTTTTTTACTTAAAAATATATATGTGCATTAAGCTCAGCAGTAGACTCAGAATGGATAGTGGTTGATTCCGGAACGAAAAATTATATTTTTTTTTTTAGTAGATAGGATGAAATACGGGTTGAGAAATAAAACTGGACTGAATAATTGTTTCAAGACCGATCGATTTTATTGACCTAAGGATCCTGACTTCATATTACTTCTATTTATTTAGTATCTTGATTTTTTTCTTTTTTTGTGAATTTATGAAATAATGAATAAATATAGATATAGAACTCTATTTGAATTAAAAAAAACTCTATTACATTATAGTAATAGTATCGAATCAAGAATTTCCTATTTCTAGATGTCGATTAAAATGAATTAGTTAGGAAAAAAATAATGAATCAAAAAAGTTTATGAAATTATCTGAAAGAGGGAAACCTTTCGAGTCTAATTAGACTCTTACGTTATATTGACAATATATATAAAATTATGATAATAATAATCATATTATCGTAGAGTATAATATGATGGCGGTTGGGCAAGTATGCCCCCATCGTCTAGTGGTTCAGGACATCTCTCTTTCAAGGAGGCGGCGGGGATTCGACTTCCCCTGGGGGTAGGGTACTACGAAAAAAAGTTGATCGAAGCGTCTAACTAAGCCTAGAATGGATTCTTCCTGGGTCGATGCCCGAGTGGTTAATGGGGACGGACTGTAAATTCGTTGGCAATATGTCTACGCTGGTTCAAATCCAGCTCGGCCCAAGAATTCACTGATCGGCCATGAAATGATCTAGACTTTTTCTTTGTTCTTCAAAAATGACGAATATTAACAAATAAAAGAATTTTGGATATATCCTTACTCTGTTCCATTTTTTTGTTAGCAAAAATTCCTATTTTGCTAACAAGTCTAATCTTAATTTACGATTTGCAAAATCGTCTTATACCTAATATAAGGTATATTAGGTTTTTATATATTAAAAACCTATAATAAAAAAACCGAATAAAGAAAACACATGAGAAAAATGTGTTTTCATTCGATTTGGACAGTACTGAACTAATAATATGTTATTAGTCGCTCTCGATAAAGTATCAATATATCAGTATATCCCTCGTGCCTCGTCGATCCTTACAAAAACGAATCAAATGTTTAGTCTCAATACAAGTAGAAATAATATCTATATGTATACTCGATAGCTTGATTTCATGGGGATTGTAGTTCAATTGGTTAGAGCACCGCCCTGTCAAGGCGGAAGCTGCGGGTTCGAGCCCCGTCAGTCCCGACGGAATAAAATCAATCAACTAAAGGCCAATAACATGAAAAAAAAGGATCCAAACTATTTTTAGAGAGAATGCATTTTTTTTTAAGAGAAGTATAGTCGAAGACCGACTATACATAGTGAACCTTGCTATAAGATTCAATCTTTTTTATATCTTATTTCTATCTTAGTAGTATAATAATACTAGGACTTTTTTAGGATACTGGTTTGATTTGATTTCTTTGCGACGCAAATTAGATCATTAAAAAAAGTAGTTAACGCCTTCTTCTTTTTTTATTGTTTGTTTGAGTTGGTTTGTTTGTAACCAACGGAAAGGAAATGGAAAGAGCATTCAAATACTACTTCATCAGATTCATCAGATGAATCGACAAGGAATGGGTTCTAATTTCTAGAAAAACAAGAAAGAAGTAGAAATAAAATAATAAATAAGAAAACGAATCCAAAAGAGAAAGGAAGTCGATTCAATTGAATCGTGTGAATTGGATCATGAATCCTATTTTGAATTTGGTATGGATAAAAAAACAAGATCTTCCTATGGTATACTATACTTTTTTTTTTTCAACGATGAATTGATTTGATAGCTCAGATATTTTATTCATGATATTGATCTGATTCAATATCATCGAGGTTTAATTCATCCCATTGCATTTTCGGGTGAAAATTGGCTCATCTCGAGTCATCTCTATGGGATTAAATCCCGAATTATTGCCTAATAAAAATGAAAAATAAAAAACACTGAATTATGGAAGTCAATATTCTAGCATTTATTGCTACTGCACTCTTCATTCTAGTTCCTACTGCCTTTTTACTTATAATATATGTAAAAACTGTGAGTCAAAGTGATTAAGTTGAATGAAACTTGATTGTTTTTTTGAGGCACCTAGTGAAGAAATCGAAGAAATTAAAAGGATTAATTGGAATTTCGCGTCGTAAGTGGAATGAGAATTAGCGGGGGATCTATTATATGAGATCCGATAGTATGGTAGAAAGCATCTTTCTACCATACTAGCTAGCAGACTCCCAATTATTCTTATTGTAATGGAAGAAGTTGTATCTTATATACTTTATATCTTTCTATTTTATGTATACATAAAATATATATACATCAAAAAAAAAGAAGGGCTTTTTTTTTAAGTGTGTCTATAAAACAATCCATACAGCTTGATTCTTCACGTCAATCAATTAGTAGTGCCTTTAGAGTCCACTTCGACCCCATACTACGAGGGACAGAGAAAAAGTAAAGACTACCATTAAAGCAGCCCAAGCAAGACTTACTATATCCATGTAAATTATGTCTCCTGTCTCTATGAAGGATATTCCACTAATGTTCATTAATAATAGTGGGATCGATGGCGCATAGTCAAAAAAAGGGGGTTATGACCTAACGCCGTTGCTGAAAGACTCCAATAAATCCGCTTCCAACAAGTTCTTATTCTAGTGGAGTCGTAAGGAGGTACGCATAAAAAAATAGGTAGTGACGCGTTTAGAAATATCAAGAGAATCCCCGGAATCTTAAGATAAGATGTAGAAAAGCTATTCTTTTTTTTTCTTGTCTTTTATTTTATCGATTTTAATTAGGTTGGTTAGGTATTAGGTAAAAAATTAGGGAAAAGCCCTAAAAATGAATTTAGATTCAGGAGTAGATCGTTATCTACTCCATCCCTCTGTTTCGTTTTTCATCTAATCATTACTGTCTAATATTTATCTCCGGGATCAATCCGAGGATGACTTATTCATTCTTGATTTTAGTTTATGAAAAAGAAATTCAATTCATTCTTTCTTTTTGCATTTTTTCTAGGTATAGTGCATCTTATTTATCAAAAAAAGTCAATTTTCCATCAGGCTATCGAATTCAATTCAAGAAACAACACCCCATTACGTAGTGGAATGAAAAAAATTTCCTATAAGGATTTCCTGATTCCATTCCACTACTCGAATCTTTTGGGGAATCTTACCCAGAACCCTAAAGGCAAGCATTTCTAGTACTTTCGGTTTATAAAACCGAACTTCCAGATGTTTAGAATCAAGTAAGTATCCAAAGGCCTTTTCCTACGTTTGCTTATGCTGGAGAAAAACTAATCAAGTTATATCAGCCAAATCACATACAAGATTTTCTCCTTTTTGTTGATCAGGCGACACCCAGATTTGAACTGGGGAAAAAGGATTTGCAGTCCCCCGCCTTACCGCTCGGCCATGTCGCCAAACAAAAAGAATACCTTACGAACTCGATGAGAATAGTCTCTCTTTCTTTGGATGGGGATGTGCGATTCCTTAATCTCTTTCTTTTTTATTTCACTTGGATTTTTTCTTTTGAATCCCATTTTCTGTAATCCCTTGCCTGAAATAAACCCATCGTTTTTTGTATTGGGTCCATTCCTTTGGTTATATGTTTAGTTTATATGGATAGTATCTAAAAACATAAATATCCAAAAACTTTCCCTCTCTTTTATTTTTGATATTGAAAAAAAAACTTAATGTGATTTTTCCGTCACAAAAGTAATAAGTCGGGACAAATTGGAACCATTAACTATGAAATGTAACTTGAAATTGATGAATGATTCTTGTATTTGAAGTGAAATTTTTAGATTCCTTATTTTATTAGATCTTCCTAATCCCTATTCGATTATATAATAATTTATATATTAAATATATATATTATTATATATATTATATAATAATAAATATATTATTCTATATTTTTTAGAAAAAAAAATATATAGGATATATAATCTAATAATACTATATAAATTGATATATGGATAGTTAACTAAAACTAACCCCGTATTAATTCTTTTCAACAAACCTTTCCATACAATTTCCATTCTGTTTGCAATTAAAAGTCGATGGAAACCCCAGAGAGGAAATTCGTATACAAATAGCTAATCGACCATCTTCCCCCTATATGATATGATGCCCATAGCAAATTGACTCGAAAATAACAATTTAGCTATAGTGCGGTATGTGCGGTCTCGACTCCACCCGCAATAAAAAAGAAGAAGGAAACATATCTATAGAGACGTATAAATAGATAACTATCTACGCACATGTAATAAATATAAGCCCTATTTATTACTATGTCACGCACTTTGTTTGATTGATCCTATTTCTTGGACTCAAAAATCGCGATTTCCTGCTCGATGAAATATCTCTTTGCTGCAAATCTTTTGTTGAAGAATAAAATCCATCCATAAGTGAAGTAATAAAAAGATATTAACTATATATAGTTAGTTATTTTATGACTCTTTCTTTATCTCATCAAACAAATCGAATTTTCAATTCATTTATTTTAGGGAATATCATAATAATAGTAGAAATTGAATCAATTTTTTTAGATTCTCTCTAAATATGCAAAACTC